CCAACTAATTCCCAAAAAAAATAAACTTGGATCAAATTAGAACTAGTAACTAATCCTAACATTGAAGTATTAAAAAAAACCATATAAGCAAAAAACCTCAGATATCCTTGATCATGAGACATATAATTGTCACTATAAATAAGAACCAAAATCCCAACAGTTGTAATTAATATTGACATAATAGAAGTAAGTGGATCAATAAAGTAACCGAACTCAAAAGAAAATTCATTATTTATGGTCCAAGACCACACATTTTGATAAATGCAACTTAGAAAAATTTGTTGAATAGATAGATAGAGTGAAAAGATCATAACTATACTTAACAAAAAAATACTCATAAAAGTCCACATACGGCGAAGGTTTTTTGTTGCTGTCGGAAAAAGGAGAAGTCCAACTCCTAATAAAAGAGGTACTGGGAGTGGAATGAAAGGGATGATCCATGAATATTGATATGTATGTTCCATAAAATAAAAAATCCTTTTTATTTTATTCTTAAATTTTTTATTTCTTATTCACTGGTTTGTATATATATATATTTTTCAAAGGGGCCAATATAAAAGCACGAGATTTTAAACCTAAATATAAATTTTTTTAATTAGTATAATCCTTCAGAAATCTTTGAAAAGAAATATATATTCAAATAAAAAAAAATGAAAAGTGATTAAATAATATTACTAAGTTACTGGCAAAAAAAATTATTTGTCTTTTTTTTTTATTACTACTAAATAAAATTGTGATTTTATGCAGATACAGAAAAAGTGAATTATAATTCCGTATTCTAATAATTTATATACATATATTAAGAATAGAACAAAGATTTACACGCAAAAAAATACTTAAACTTAATATTAATTATATACTAAAAAAACTTTACCTAAAACAAAGGTTTTTTTTTTGATTATTTAGAATTATTAAGGAATAAATTTTAATTATGGAATTTAGTTATTGTCTTCCAGTACACTAAGTGAGCTTTTTTTAGTTGCAAGAAAGATTATTATAATCAATATTTTTTTTACATATGATGTGAAGAAATCTCATAATTTTTTGATAATCTAATCTAGATTAATTAAATGAGCACTATCGTACGGATTTCAAACGTTAAATAACAAAAATTTAATAACCAAATAAAAAAAAAAAAAAAAAAGTAAAAAACAGTTGGGTTTTAAACTTTTGAATGTCTTTTTTGTTTTGAAAATAATATATAATAAAATTTGAAAGAAAAAAAAAAACTCGATATGGAGTACGAAATAATAGAATAATAAATGTCTTTGACATCCAATTATACCACTGAAAAACTTTTTTCATTTTTGAATGGCAGTTCCAAAAAAACGTACTTCTATCTCGAAAAAGCGTATTCGTAAAAAAATTTGGAAAAGGAAGGGATATTGGACATCGTTGAAAGCTTTTTCGTTAGGGAAATCACTTTCTACAGGTAATTCAAAAACTTTTTTTGTACAACAAAATAAATAAAAAACACTATAATAATTAGAATGAGCCTAACTAAAAAACCAATTTTTTAGAATACATAAAAAAAAATGTGAACCAAAAGAGGAGAAAAAAAAAAAAAAGACAATATATAGATAAAAAATAAAGGTTTAAATTTTTTTAGTTCAAAAAAAAAGGGGGGGATTCTTATTTTCCCCATCACTACCTTATAAATAAAGATCTTTGATTTACTCATAATGAGTAAATCAAAGATCTTTAAGCAAAATCAATAGGTTCTTCAAATTAATTAATTTAAGTAAAAAAAAAATTATGTTTGTACAATATAAAAAGATGCATCAAACTAAATATTTTTATAATTATTTTTTTTTTCAATTTCTCTTGAGCAATCAGGAAAATCTTATTTTATTTCAAATTTATAAGAATTTTTGAGAAGTTTTAATTTTTAGAAAAAGCATTTTTTTTATTAATGGAACTGAGAAATGCTTTTTATCATTTTTTTTTTCATATAAATGAAAAAAAAATGATAAAGAGCATTTAGGGTTTTGTCGTTGGGTTGAAGTCCCAATTACTTAAATTTAGTTAACTTTTGCATTGTATTCTACAAAAAAATATAAAGGACAAAAAGTGAATTTAAATAATTTTAAATAACTCAGATAAAAAAACGGATCTTAATTGAATTAAAACCTACAAGACCTATTTAACAAGTTTTTATTCATTAAATCAATTGTAAATTCCGGTCAATTGGCTAAATTTTCATCTCGACGATTGAATAAAAACTTGTTAGTATTGTTTTGAACAAGTTGCCGCTATGGTGAAATTGGTAGACACGCTGCTCTTAGGAAGCAGTGCTAAAGCATCTCGGTTCGAGTCCGAGTAGCGGCATAAGATCTTATAAAAGAGATATTATAAGTTTTATAATCAAAATAATACCCGACTTTTTTTCTAAAATCGGGTAAAACCTAGTATTAATTTATTAATTTTTAACAAATTTTTTATGATTTTTTCAATTTTAGAGCACATATTAACTCATATATCTTTTTCGGTCGTTTCAATTGTATTGACAATTTATTTTTTAACTTTATTAGTTAATTTAGATGAAATCATAGGATTTTTTGATTCATCAGATAAAGGAATCGTAATTACGTTTTTTGGTATAACAGGATTATTATTCACTCGTTGGATTTATTCAGGACATTTTCCATTAAGTAATTTATATGAATCATTAATTTTTCTTTCATGGGCTTTTTCAATTATTCATATGGTTTCCTATTTTAATAAAAAACAAAAAAATCACTTAAACGCAATAACTGCGCCAAGTGCTATTTTTATTCAGGGTTTTGCTACTTCAGGTCTTTTAAACAAAATGCCTCAGTCTGCAATATTAGTACCAGCTCTCCAGTCCCAGTGGTTAATGATGCACGTAAGTATGATGATATTAGGCTATGGCGCTCTGTTATGCGGATCATTATTATCAATGGCTCTTCTAGTGATTACATTTCGCAAAGTCGGACCTACTTTTTGGAAAAAAAATATAAAAAAAAAAATTTTATTAAATGAATTATTTTCATTTGATGTATTTTACTACATAAATGAAAGAAATTCTATTTTACTACAACAAAATATTAATTTTAGTTTTTCTAGAAATTATTATAGGTATCAATTGATTGAACAATTAGATTATTGGAGTTTTCGTATTATTAGTCTTGGATTTATCTTTTTAACCGTCGGCATTCTTTCAGGAGCTGTATGGGCTAATGAGACATGGGGTTCATATTGGAACTGGGATCCAAAAGAAACTTGGGCATTTATTACTTGGATCATATTCGCAATTTATTTACATATTAAAACAAATAGGAATGATAGGGGTATAAATTCTGCAATTGTGGCTTCGATAGGTTTTCTTTTAATTTGGATATGCTATTTTGGCGTCAATCTTTTAGGAATAGGTTTACATAGTTATGGTTCTTTTACATCGAATTAAATATAAATAAAATAGTAAAAAAAAAAAAAAAAATCCGAATTCAAATAAATAAAGAATAGCATCTATATCTAACTTCATATAAGTATAAGAAATCAAATTTAGTTTTTAGTAGTAAATCATCAAGAACCTTTTGAATCAAGTAGTACAATGATTCAAAAGGTTCTCACAATACAAAGACCAAAGACTTCTGATTACAATTCAATTTAATCCTTTTTTTTATCTCTTGAAAACTATCCATAAAAGTAATTAGATAAAATGGATTCGACCTTATCACTTGCTAATGAGAGCACAAAATCAGGATAAATCCCAATACCAATTATGGGTAGAAGAATGGAGATTGAAAGAAATAACTCGCGGGGTCCAGAATCAAAAAAAGAAAAGTTTTTGACATTAATTAACTTGTATCCATAGAACATTTGGCGTGACATAGATAATAAATATATAGGAGTTAATATCATTCCAATTGCCATTACAAAAATAATTAAAATTTTTGAAATTAAGAAATATTTTTGGCTGGTAATTATGCAAAAAAAAACGATTAATTCTGCAACAAAACCACTCATGCCTGGCAATGCAAGGGAAGCCATCGATAAGATAGTAAACATTGTAAATATTTTTGGAATCGCGATAGCCATTCCACCCATTTCATCAAGATAAACAAGCCGAATTCTATCATAACTCGCTCCTGCCAAGAAAAAAAGTGCAGCGCCAATAAATCCATGGGAAATTATTTGTAAAATAGCTCCATTAAGTCCAGGATCCGTTATAGAACTAATACCTATAATTATAAAACCCATATGAGATACAGAAGAATAGGCTATTCTCTTTTTTAAATTACGTTGACCGGGAGATGTTGAAGCTGCATAAATTATTTGGATTGTACCCACTACCATCAACCAAGGAGAAAACATAGAATGAGCATGAGGTAATAATTCCATATTGATTCGAACCAACCCATATGCTCCCATTTTTAATAAGATTCCAGCGAGAAGCATACAGGTACTGTAATGCGCCTCGCCGTGGGTGTCAGGTAACCAAGTATGTAAAGGTATAATCGGTGATTTGACGGCAAAAGCAATAAGAAATCCAATATAAAAAAGTATTTCGAGTGTAACAGGATAGGATTGATTAGCTAAGAGTTCTAAATTTAATGTTGGGTCGTTCGAACCATATAAACTTATACCTAAAACTCCTATTAATAAAAAAATAGAACTTACTGCCGTGTATAAAATAAATTTTGTAGCTGAATAGAGACGTTTCTTTCCACCCCACATGGCTAAAAGTAGATAAACGGGAATTAATTCTAATTCCCACATGATGAAAAAAAGGAGAAGATCCTGAGAAGAAAATGATCCTATTTGACCGCTGTACATTGCTAACATCAGGAAATGGAATAATCGGGAATCCCGAGTAACTGGAAAAGCCGCTAAAGTGGCTAAAGTAGTAATAAATCCCGTCAATAAAATCGTTCCTATAGAAAGTCCATCTATTCCCATTCTCCAGTAAAAATCTAAAAAATTGATCCATTTAGAATCTTCGGACAGTTGAATTAATGGATCGTCCATTTTAAAATTATAACAAAAAGCATAGGTCGTTAGAAGAAGTTCTAAAATACAAATGCATATAGTATACCATTTATTTACTTTATTTCCCCTATGTGGGAGAAATAACATTAACGAACCGGCAGATATTGGAAAAACAACAATTATTGTTAACCAAGGAAAATCATTCGTGGTAAAGACAAGATACACCAGGTCCAAAGAACGCGTACTCAAAAAAAAATATATAAATAAAAAAAATATAATTTAATTTTTTTGAGTACGAGTACTTGTCAATAAAAAAATAAAATGTATTCAAAATTTATTCAAATGAGGTTTTCGGTAACGTATCAATAAGCTAGACCCATACTTCGGGTTGTTTCATGCCATAAATAAACCCGAACGCTCAAAAAATCCGTTGGACATGCGGATTCACATCTCTTACAACCAACACAGTCCTCGGTTCTTGGAGCGGAAGCTATTTGCTTAGCTTTACATCCATCCCAAGGTATCATTTCTAATACGTCTGTAGGGCATGCTCGGACACATTGAGTACATCCTATACAGGTATCATAAATTTTTACTGAATGTGACATAGGATCAATAGTTTTTTTAATGTCAGAAATTTTCAATCTAGTAAACTTCTAACTGAATGATATATTAAAATACTAGATGAAGCAATGATTTCCTTTAATAGAATTTTTGTAATGAATTCTGGCTCAATTGATAAAAAATGGGGCTAAAATACTTGGATTTCTGAGATTGTCACAAATATAATCTAGTAGGTCAGAACCTATTATATATGCAAATTTCAATCTATAATTTTTTTTATGCTACTTATTTAATAAGGTCGATTGATTGATGCGAGTTGATTTTCTATTACGATAAATTGACGAGACTATAGCTAATCCAATAGCTGCTTCAGCGGCTGCAATTGCTATAACAAAAATGCAGAAAATATCCCCCCTTAATTGGGAATTATCAAAAAAATCAGAAAATGTTACGAAATTCATATTAACTGCATTCAGTATAAGTTCAAGACACATAAGAGCCCTAACCATATTTCGACTCGTGATCAATCCATAAAGACCAATCAAAAATAAATAGGCACTCAAAACAAGTACATGTTCGAGTATCATTCAGCAACTCCTTATCAATTTGGATTCATTTAAATATGAAAAATAATTCACCGGATTCAATCAACTAGAATATAACAAAAAAGTACGAATAAAAACTATATTAGGTAAAAAAAAATTTCAAATATATATCAAATATAAAAATTAATATTTAAAATATGAAGTAATATTCAATCCAATTTAATTGAATGAACGGAAAAAATCTCATAACATACACAAAGTTTTCTTTTGTCTTTACTAATTAAAACGTTTTTTATGGACGAGCCACAGAAATTGCACCTATCAAAGCAACTAAAAGAATTATTGAAATGAGTTCAAATGGAAGAAAAAAATCTGTTGATAAATGAATTCCTATTTGTTGACTATTACTTATTAAATCTTGCTCTAGAATCTGGTTTAATCTTGTAGTCCAAATAACCCCGTACCATGACGTATCGAGAATAGTAGACATTAATGAGAAAAGAATAGTTGTACAAACCAACGAAGTAATCCCATTCCCAACGGTCCACAGATTTGAATCTGTGGAATATTCTGAATCATTCATGAACATCACAGCAAATATGATTAAAACATTTATGGCCCCCACGTAAATAAGGAGTTGTGCAGCAGCTACAAAATGGGAATTTGATAGAATATACAATAAAGATATACAAACAAGAACAAATCCTAAGGAAAAAGCTGCAAATATTGGGTTGGGAAGTAAGACCACTCCCAGACCTCCTATTAGAAGACTAGATCCCAGAAAAACTAAAAGAAAATCATGTATTGGTCCAGGCAAATCCATTATATTATTAAAATAAGAAAAAAATCGAAATCCTTTTCATGACCTTATTAATTTAACCGGGAAATTTGTTTTTAATATGTTTCTAATAGAGTGAAATTATAATCTAATGGATATGAATTGATGTAGATACAATTATTAGACAGTTTCTCTTTTTTTATTCTAAAGTGTATTTTCAACCTATCTATTTCAAGAAAGTAATTACGAATATATTATATTAAAAGAATGAGCCTTAATACTTAAATATTATTATATAAATACAAATTTTAAATTAAATTCTTTAATATAATTCAAAAATTTAAAAATTTTTTTTTTATCAAATTAATGGGTTTACCCATTTATTCTTTGAGGTGAATTCAAAATTGTTCGAATAGTGTAATCATCAATTACTGACACTGGTAAACGACCCAAAGCTATTTGATTATAATTCAATTCGTGACGATCATAAGTTGAAAATTCATATTCTTCAGTCATTGACAGACAATTTGTTGGACAATGCTCAACACAATTACCACAAAATATACAAATTCCAAAATCAATACTGTAATTAAGCAATCGTTTTTTTCGAATATTAGTTTCCAATTTCCAATCAACAACAGGCAGATCTATAGGACATACTCGAACACATACTTCACAAGCAATGCATTTATCAAATTCAAAATGGATTCGACCACGGAAACGTTCCGATGTTATTAATTTTTCATAGGGATATTGAATAGTTACAGGTAAACGATTTGTGTGGGATAAGGTAATCATGAAACCTTGACCAATATACCTTGCAGCTCGTAGGGTTTGTTGACCATAATTCATGAACCCGGTTATCATAGGAAGCATATTGTAATTATCTATGAATAATTTTATCTTTGTTTCTTTCTCTTGTTTAAAACAAATAATGAATGTGTTGGATTGATTTTCAATTTATAGTGAAAAGAGTTGGAAAGAAGTTGTTAATAATAGATTACCAAGGGAAATAGGTAAAAGAAATTTCCATCCAAGATTTAATAGTTGATCCATTCTTAGCCTAGGTAAAGTCCATCTTGTTGCGATAGAAATGAACAAGAACAAATAAGTTTTAGCTAATGTAATAAAGATACCAATTGTTGTTCCAAAAATTTGATCCCTTTGAAATAGCTCCAGAATAGATATATACGGAATCGAAATATTCCAACCGCCTAAGTATAAAACTGTTACAAATAATGAGGAAATTAATAGATTTAGATAAGAAGCAACGTAAAATAAACCAAATTTGATACCTGAATATTCAGTTTGATAACCTGCTATTAATTCTTCTTCCGCTTCTGGTAAATCAAACGGTAACCTCTCGCATTCTGCTAGGGAAGAAATTAGAAAAATGATAAAACCTATAGGTTGACGCCACAAATTCCATCCACAAAAACCATATTTTGATTGTGCCTCAACTATATCAACTGTACTTAAACTGTTAGATAATCCTAGTCGGTGATAACATTACTATTTTCACCGCTATTACAAAACCGTACATGAGGTCTTCGCCTCATACGGCTCCTCGGGGGCCATAAATAAATCTAAGGACCTGATTAGTATTATTTAGATGGATATGATGTGTTCTAAAATGGATTAAAGGATTAAATAGAAATATATCTGGGATCCCGAATTATACCAATGGAATTCTGTCTGCTCAAATTCTAAGAATAAAAAAAGCGCGTCGGAATTCATCTCATCCTTTACAAATTGGAATTTCTATTTGTTGAGTAATAACTTAATCCTTTAATAAAATACTCCTTGTAAAAATAAAAAAAGGTATTTAAGCCCATCGTTATTTTCGATTACGAAAAAGAATTAGATATCCTATTAGTTTATTATTCATGACAGAAATTATATTTTATTTTCTAAATATATGAAAAAAAAAAGATCCTTGTTTCGTTCCTATTCTTCTTTCTTTTTTAGAAAAAAGTCGGTGGATTTATAAAAAATAAAGGATTATTTCGTTTCTGATAGTCATTATATTTATAGGTGGATAGGAGCATACTCTGAATCGGAATCTTGGGGAGTACTGTCTGATCATTTCTACAAATTTCAAGCCCCAATTAACCTTCTTTTTTTTATCTTATGTTATGCATAAATATCCTTTTCAATTTGGTTAATCTCTATTACAAATTCTTTGTGTATTTTGGTGTTTCTAACCATCCACTCACTTTTACCTAATTGCCGCTCACTTTGTAATAAATGTATGTTAATCTATATAACTGATAGTAAAAACGTTATACCGTTAAATATTTTTAACCCGCTTCAAGCCAGGATGACTAATCAACCAACCTTGGGGTAAAGTGATTATTACGCTTATGTTTATTTTCGTTTAACCTTTGTACATAGGAAATGAGACTCAATTTTTCTTTTTACTGCTAATTTCTGAGCAGTTTTTTTCACTCATATATAACTATCAAATTCCTTTTATTTAAGATTAACCCGAAAGATAACTATATTTATATATTCCGTGAGTCGTCTAGAAGAAACGGAATAGTAAAAATAAACGTTTAGGTTTCAACGAATCGCACGTAGAGATATTGATAAAACACATAGAGTTAATGGTATTTCATAACTAATCGATTGGGCAGCAGATCGCAGACCACCTAAAAAAGAATATTTATTATTTGATCCATATCCTGACATAAGAAGTCCAATAGGAGCAATACTTGAAATCGCAATCCATAAAAAAATACCGATATTGAGATCCGCTAAAACAAGGTTATTGCTAAAGGGAATTACTGAATAACTTAGTAAAATTGAGATAACTGCTATAGATGGTCCAATACTAAATAAAGGAGGATTTCCTCTCGTTGGACGAAGATTTTCTTTGAAAAGTAGTTTTGTCCCGTCGGCTAGAGCTTGAAGAATTCCCAACGGGCCGGCGTATTCAGGTCCAATACGTTGTTGTATCCCTGCAGATATTTCTCTTTCTAACCACACAATTACTAGTACACCTGTTATGATTCCCAATATAAGAGAAAATATAGGGACAAATATCCATATGAGTCCATAGACCTCTTTTAAAGATTCCAATCTAACAAAAGAATTTAGAGTTTGGACTGCTGTTGCATAAATTATCATTTTAACGATCAACTTCTCCCATAATTATATCTATGCTACCGAGTATCGTCATAATATCAGCCAATTTCATTCTTTTAACTAGTTCAGGAAGAATTTGCAAATTAATAAAACCCGGTGGTCGGATTTTCCATCTCCAAGGAAAACCAGTTTGATCTCCTATGAGAAAAATTCCTAATTCCCCTTTTGGGGCTTCAACTCTTACATAAAGTTCTTGTTTCGATAATTCAAAAGTAGGAGCGGGCTTTTTACTAATGAATCGATATTCAAAATCATTCCATTCTGGATTCCTTTTTCTATCAAAGCCTCTGCTTTCTAAATTTTCATAGGGACCCCCCGGAAGTCCTTCCAGAGCCTGTTGAATAATTTTTATGGATTCTGTCATTTCGCTAAGTCGTACTAAATACCGAGCTAATGAATCTCCTTGTTTTTGCCACTGAATTTCCCATTCAAATTCATCGTAAGACTCATAACGATCAACTTTACGAAGATCCCATGGTATTCCGGATGCGCGTAGCATTGGTCCGGATAAACCCCAATTTATTGCTTCTTCCCCACCAATAATCCCAACTCCTTCAACCCGTTCTAAAAAAATAGGATTTCGTGTAATCAGTTTTTGATATTCAACAACTTCTGTTAAAAAATAATCACAAAAATCCAAGCATTTATCTATCCAACCATAAGGTAAATCAGCCGCTATTCCTCCAATACGAAAAAAATTATGCATCATTCTCATACCGGTGGCAGCTTCGAATAGATCATATACAAATTCTCGTTCTCTGAAAATATAGAAAAAAGGAGTCTGTGCACCAATATCTGCCATAAAAGGACCGAGCCATAACAGATGAGAAGCTATACGACTCAATTCTAGCATAATTACTCTGATATAGCTGGCCCTTTTAGGAACTTGAATATTTCCCAATTGTTCTGGTCCATTTACTGTGATTGCTTCTGTAAACATAGTAGCTAAATAATCCCATCGCGTTACATAAGGTAAATATTGTATAATTGCTCGGTTTTCTGCAATTTTTTCCATTCCTCGGTGTAAATAACCCAATATGGGTTCACAGTCAACAACATCCTCACCATCTAGAGTAACAATTAATCGAAGAACCCCATGCATGGATGGGTGGTGAGGTCCCATATTGACTATCATAAGATCTTTTCCTGTAACTGGTCTCTTCATAAGTTTTTCCTTGATTCGTTCTGGCATGAATTAGATTGCTGAAAAAGAGGTTTATCAAAAAATTCAAGATCTAAAAAATTAACTAATTCACACTTTTTGAATTTAACGAGTTTTTAATTCCCGAATATTCAACTGATTAATTAATTCTTTATAACGTACTCTATTTTTTTTTGACAAATAAGCCAGTAGTCGTTGACGTTTTCCCAGAATTTTTCGTAGACCCCTCTGAGATAAATAATCTTTTCTGTGCAATTCCAAATGTGAAGTAAGTCTTCGTATCTTATTAGTAAAACTGAATACTTGAAATTCAACAGATCCCCTGCTTTCTTCTTTTTGTTCTTGAAATGAAATGAATGCATTTTTTATCATAAAAATAAAGCCTTCCCTTTTTAATATGAATTGAAAGATATGAATTTTACTGATCAGTAAAAATAATGTTAGTTTTTTTGTACAAGGATCTTAATTTAATTATCAACTTCTTAATTCTTAATTTTATAAAAAAAATCTAAATTTAGATCTAAAAAAGTAGGATTTTGTTAATTTATTTATGGATCCGCTCTGATTGGTATCTATGTCATTGATTAAATTAATATCATGTATAAAGATTGAATTTAAAACAATCCCTCATATTTCATACAGTTGTTTTCATATACCGTAACTTAATATATTATATATAGTAAAAATGGGAAATCGTGTATACATGTGTATTCTTATCATACTGAAATGATTTCCGTTAGTAGTATTAAACCAATAGCGATTCATACAAGCTAAATCTTCTAATCTAAAATTGGGCCAAAGAAAGGATTTTAATTTAATTAGGTTTTTTTTATCCTTAGCAAGATCTTTCTTTTTATACAAAACTGTGGTCAAGTTTTGAATATTCTTATTAAATCTTGAATTTCTATCCCTCGCCTTTTTTTTTTTTAAGTTGAAACTAATTAGAATTCTAAATTCTCTACGTCGTTTAGGGGATATAATATTTTCAGGAACAAAGAAATCATAATTGTTTTTTTTTCTATTTACAGTTTTGTTTTGATATTTTGTAATGGATTTTTCAATTTTTTTTTTATCAATATAGCTTTTTTTTTTGTATCTTTTACTTTTTTTGTGTTTATTTTTATGAACCAACGAAATACCTATGGTTCTATATATAATAAGTTGTCCATCGTTTTGTACAGACAAACGGACAGGTTCAACAATCAATATTCCTTTTTTCATTAATTTTGCAAAAGTAAAATTATTCTCAATCATTAGAATGTCTAGGCTCATCTCTCCTCTTTCAATCGAAGATATCGCTATTTCGTTTGGATTTTTTAGTCTAACCAAGAGACAGTATACTTTTACATTATTGAGAATTTTTTGATTAAAAAAACAATTCCATCTCAATTGAAAACGTGAATATCTTGTGAGAAATAAATCAAGTTCCGCTTCTGTATTGCTTTTGTATTGTTTTTTATTTTTACGTTTTTTTATCGTTGATTCTTCATAATTTTCTTCAATATTTTTTTCTTGGTTTGATAGAGCTGATTCAGGATTTTTTTTTTTTTCTTTATCTGATTCAAGCTCCACTTGACCGGCCGATTCTTTTTCTTCTTTATTTAGATTAGAAAATCTAAGGGCTTTTTTTTCATTTGATGGTATAAAACCTTTTTTCTTTCGAGTGATCTTTTTATTAACATTTATGTTTTCATTAAAATTTAAAAGAAGTAATTTGATTGGTATGACCCACGGCTTCATTTTATATGTACTAGAAAATAAGAAAAATTCTGGAAAGAAAAAAAATTCAAAATTTGTTATACGACGGTTTAGTATTTCTTCATTCATTCCCATCCAATCAAAAAAGTTTATTTTTTGATTGGCAAGACCCGTCTTAGTTATTTTATCAATTCTTTGATAATTCTGAACTTTAGTATTAATATATTTTTTTTTACTCTTGTTATCAACCCAAGGTTCAATATTTGCTTTTTTTGTAACCCAAAAGTTTATAATTCTCCAATCAAAATATTTTCTATGCCGAATTTCCCCTATACCCCGAATATTATATTTTTCTAGAAAACAAGAGACTAAACAATTATCTAGAGCAATGCCTATAGACATGTCAAAAATTTTTTCTGTAGAATTAATGGATTTGTAACAAAAAAGATTATATATAGAATCTTTTTTTAAATTATGTTTTGGATTTAATAACGAGTCGGCCTCAAAAAAACTTTGTTTTTTGTAATTATCAAATTTCTTTTTTTCATATGAATCCTCTTTGGTTAAACTTGGATTTAGAACTAGAGAATCTTGGTTTATTTTCTTTTTCCATTTTTTGGTTCCTAATCTAGCCCACGTAATCTTAGGTAAATTGTATTGATAATTACTTCGTAACCAGTTTTTCCATTGATTTACTTCGGAATTTAAAAAGGTTTGATCTTTTAATTCATAATGAAAGATTCCTTGTTTTTGAAAAAAATCCTTTATTTGATTCTTAACAAAAAAGGATGTTATGCATATGTTATATTCAAGAACAGCCTTTAATTTAGAAAAGTTCCTAACTTTAATTTGTGATAATTTGTAAAATACATATGCTTGTGATAAAGAGCATAGGTCATAACTCATTTTTTTTTTATTGGATATTAAATTTTTTATAGTCGAAATAAAATAAATGGTATTTTTTTTTTTTTTTTTTTTTTCTCCATTTTCTTCAGTCTTGTAAATATATTTATCAAGAATTGTTTTTGTTGATTCAAAAAACAGTTGTGTAGTAATTTTTGGAATATTAATGATACCTAGAAAAATTTCTATAGACAGTTGTTCAATCCAAAATTTAAAAAAAAATATAGATTTACGAATTAATCGGGTATTTTTTCTTTTTAATATCTGCCAAATTTTTTTTGATGACTCAATTATTTTAGAATCATAATGCAGTTTGTTACAACTATTAGTTAGGTTTTGTTTTTCTTTTGAAATTTCTTCTATTTGATTTCTTATTGTCTTTATTCTATCAATCAAATTTTTTATTTTGTTTTCGCTGAGTGAAGAATTTGTCCACTCCATGGATTTATTTTCAACAGATAGTTCATGAATCATCTGATTACTCATTATTGAATCTTTTTTAGTTTCATTTAATTCATATATTTCTCTCGGGCCAAATAATGGAATTAGATTTTGTTTTGAAAGGTCTTTTATTTTTCCTTTTATAAAAATAAAGTTTTTGAGAATCCAGTTTTTTATTTCTTTTGCAACTTTTAGGAAAATTGTTGCTCTTTCTTTTAAAATCCTTAAAACCAGAAAAGACTTAGTTTTCCATTTTTTGATTCTTTTTGTTAATTCTTTAGAAATAGGAAAAAAAAAAGAAGGCTTTTTTTGGGCAAAACCAAACGGTAGTTCGGTTTCCATTCCCCAAACTGTTAAAAAACAAAAATCTTTTTGTTCTCCTTTTGTTTTTTTTCGTCGAGCCTTCTGAGATGATTGAAATTTAGATTTATGCCAAGGTTTAAGATAAAAAGGAAATAGGATTTTTATCTGAATACCATCTGTTAACCAGTTTTTTGGAAATTCGGTTTCGGATAGTTGAACCCCATTATAAGTGCATTTAACATGCATTTCACGTTTCCAATCCTTTAAATCCTCAGACCACTCGGGAAATTGAAATAATAACATACGGACGCTATTTTTAATTATTATCAATAAAGGTAATATAATATATTTTCTAAGAATAGATTGAGTTACTAAGAGATAACCTCTTATTATTTGAGCAAATAGAAAGCTATCCCAAGTTTCTGCAATTTCTATCCGTATTTTTTCTTCTATTTTTGATTGTTCTTCGTCTTTTTTATCAATTTTTTTTTTTTTTTTCCACATTA